TATATATTAGAACCCCTTTTACTTGCAGGAGTACATCTTGGATCTGTCAATTATGTTATGGCCGGAGTCCTACTCATGGTGACCTGGTCGAGTTGGGAGAAGCCGTAGGCATTATTGCGGGTCAATCAATTGGGGAACCGGGTACTCAACTAACATTAAGAACTTTTCATACCGGCGGAGTATTCACAGGTGGTACTGCCGAACATGTACGAGCTCCCTCTAATGGAAAAATCAAATTTGATGAGGATTTGGTTCATCCCACACGTACCCGTCATGGGCATCCTGCTTTTCTATGTTTTATAGACTTGTATGTAACTATTGAGAGTCGAGATATTCTACATAATGTGAATATTCCAACAAAAAGTTTGATTTTAGTTCAAAATGATCAATATGTAGAATCAGAACAAGTGATTGCCGAGATTCGTGCCGGAACGTCTACTTTTCATTTTAAAGAAAGGGTTCAAAAACATATTTATTCTGAGTCAGAAGGAGAAATGCACTGGAGTACTGATGGCTATCATGCGCCCGAATATCCATATAGTAATGTTCATCTATTACCAAAAACAAGTCATTTATGGATATTAGCAGGAGGTCTATGCAGATCCAATATAGTGTCTTTTTCACTCCACAAGGATCAAGATCAAATGAATGCTAATTCTTTTTCTCTCGAAGAAAGATATATCTTTGATCTCTCACTGACTAATGATCAAGTAAGACATAAATTGTTGGATACCTTTGGGAAAAAAGATAGGGAAATTCTTAACTATTCAAAACCTTATCGAATCATATCCAAGGGTCATTGGAATCTCATAGAGCCTTCTACTTCTATTCGTCAAGAGAATTCCTTGGCTAAAAAGCGAAGAAATAGATTCGTGATTCCCTTACAATATGATCAAGAAAAGAAACTAAAACCCTGTTTTGGTATTTCGATTAAAATACCTATAAATGGTATTTTACGTAGAAATAGTATTCTTGCTTATTTTGATGATCCGCGATACAGAAGAAGCAGCTCGGGAATTACTAAATATGGGATTGTCGAAGTAGATTCAATCGTAAAAAAAGAGGATTTTCTTGAGTATCGAGGAGCAAAAGAATTTAGTCCGAAATACCAAATGCAAATGAAAGTAGATCGCTTTTTTTTCATTCCCGAGGAAGTGCATATCTTACCCGGATCTTCGCCCATAATGGTCCGGAACAATAGTATCATTGGAGTAGATACACGACTTGCTTTAAATATGAATACAAGAAGTCGAGTAGGTGGATTAGTCCGAGTGGAGAGAAAAAAGAAAAGTATGGAACTGAAAATCTTTTCTGGAGATATTCATTTTTCTGGAGAGGTGGATAAAATATCTAGGCACAGTGGTGTTTTGATACCACCAGGAATGGAAAAAAAGAATTCTAAAGGATCAAAAAGATTGAAAAATTGGATCTATGTCCAACGAATTACACCTACCAAAAAAAAGTATTTTGTTTTGGTTCGGCCCGTAGTCACATATGAAATATCTGATGGGATAAATTTAGCAACACTTTTCTCTCAGGATCTCTTGCAGGAAAAGGATAATGTACAACTTCGAATTGTCAATTATATACTTTATGGAAATGGAAAGTCAATTCGAGGAATTTCTCACACAAGTATTCAATTAGTTCGGGCTTGCTTAGTATTGACTTGGGACCAAGAACAAGAAAAAAAGAGTTCTATAGAAGAAGAGGTTCATGCTTCTTTTGTTGAAATAAGGGCAAATGATCTGATTCGTGATTTCATCCGAATTGAGTTAGTAAAATCCACTATTTCGTATACCGAGAAAAGGTATGATACGGCAGGTTCAGGATTGATTTCCAATAATGAATTAGATCGTACCGATCTAAATCCTTTTGATTCCAAGGCGAAGATTCAATTCTTTCCCCAACATCAGGAAACTCTTGGTACGTTGTTGAATCGAAATAAGGAATGCCAATCTTTCATAATTTTGTCATCATCCAATTGTTTTCGAATTGGCCCCTTCAATACTTCGAGATATAATAATGCGACAAAAGAATCGGATCCCCTGACTCCAATTAGGGATTTTTTGGGTCCTTTAGGTACTATTGTGCCTAAAATAGTAAATCTTCGTTCATCTTATTATTTAAGAACTTATAATCAAGTCTTTTTAAAGAAATATTTTTTACTTGAAGAATTTCAACAGACTTTCCAAGTGCTTCAAGTACTTCCATTTCAATACTGTTTCCTAGATGAAAATAGTAGTATTTATAATCCCGATCCATGCAGTAACATCATTTGGAATTCATTCCATTTGAATTGGTGTTTTCTCCATCACGATTCTTGTGAAGAGGCATGGACAATAATTAGCCTTGGACAATTCCTTTGTGAAAATGTATGTCTATTTAAATACGGATCACGCATAAAAAAATCTGGTCAAATTTTCATTGTTCATGTTGACTCTTTAGTTATAAGATCAGCTAAGCCCTATTTGGTCACTCCAGGAGCAACTGTCCATGGCCATTATGGGGAAACCTTTTATGAAGGAGATACATTAATTACATTTATATATGAAAAATCGAGATCTGGTGACATAACGCAAGGTCTTCCAAAAGTGGAACAAATCTTAGAAGTTCGTTCAATTGATTCAATATCGATGAACCTCGAAAGAAGAGTTGAAGGTTGGGACGACCGTATCCGAAGGATTCTTGGGATCCCCTGGGGATTCTTTATTGGAGCTGAACTAACCATAGCCCAAAGTCGTATCTCTTTGGTTAATAAGATCCAAAAGGTTTATCGATCCCAGGGGGTACAGATCCATAATAGACATATAGAGATTATTGTACGTCAAGTAACATCAAGAGTTTTGGTTTCAGAAGATGGAATGTCTAATGTTTTTTTACCTGGGGAATTTATTGGATTGTTGCGAGCAGAGCGAGCAGGGCGTGTTTTGGACGAAGCGATCTGTTATCGCGCAATCTTATTGGGAATAACGAAGTCATCTCTGAATACTCAAAGTTTCATATCCGAAGCGAGTTTTCAAGAAACTGCTCGAGTTTTAGCAAAAGCTGCTCTACGAGGTCGTATTGATTGGTTGAAAGGCCTGAAAGAGAACGTTGTTCTGGGGGGGATTATACCGGTTGGTACCGGATTCAAAAAATTAGTACATCGTTCAAAGCAAGACAAAAACATTCATTTGAAAATCAAAAGGAAGAATCTATTCGAGTTGGAAATGGGAGATATTTTGTTACACCATAGAGAATTCTTTTGTTCTTGTGCCCCAAACACTTTCCATGAGACATCAGACCAATCATTTACGTAATGTAATTTACTAATTCCTAACAATAGGTTCATTCTTTTTACTTTCACTCTCTGGTCCGATTATGGATTTCGTAATCAATCAATGAAAAATGAAATAAAAAAGAGAGAATGAAATTCATGGTTTGGGTCGTAGATTAATGGTCAATCCTGGTAGAAGGTTCCGTCGGAACAATTATTTATTTAACAAGGTACTGAATCTCTTTGAAAAAAAAAAGAAAAAGAGAAAGTGTGGGAAAATGGGAAGACGATATTGGAACATCAATTTGGAAGAAATGATGGAAGCAGGAGTTCATTTTGGTCATGGTACTAATAAATGGAATCCTAGAATGGCTCCTTACATCTCTGCAAAGCGTAAAGGTATTCATATTACAAATCTTACTATAACTGCTCGTTTTTTATCAGAAGCCTGCGATTTAGTTTTTGATGCAGCAAGTAGGGGAAAAAAATTCTTAATCGTTGGCACCAAAAAGAAAGCAGCTGATTTAGTAGCATCAGCAGCAATAAGGGCTCGATGTCATTATGTTAATAAAAAATGGCTTGGTGGTATGTTAACGAATTGGTCTACTACAGAAACAAGACTTCAGAAGTTCAGGGACTTAAGAGCAGAACAAAAGATGGGGAAACTCAATCGTCTCCCCAAAGGAGATGCAGCAATGTTGAAGAGAAAGTTATCTACCTTGCAAACATATCTGGGTGGGATCAAATATATGACGGGATTGCCCGATATTGTAATTATCGTTGATCAGCAAGAAGAATATACGGTTCTTCGAGAATGTGTCATTTTGGGTATTCCGACGATTTGTTTAATCGATACAAATTGTGACCCAGATCTTGCAGATATTTCTATTCCGGCCAACGATGATGCTATAGCTTCGATTCGATTTATTCTTACCAAATTAGTATCTGCAATTTGTGAGGGCCGGAATAGTTATCTAAAAAATGGTTGATTATCTTATCATTAATCTTATCATTAATAAGAAGAAAGAAGAAGATTAGTTTGTTTTTGGTGAACTCTCTTTGATTGTTACTATTTTGGTTTGCATCTTTTGGAGTTTGAACTATGTTTTGAATATTGAATACTATTTAATATTTAAAACATAAAATGATTGGTATCTTTTTTTATGTGATTTCCGAAATATATGATTCATAACTTAAATTCATGAATGAACATAGATGAATTGAGTGAATTGAGAAAGAGATGGTTGAATCAAAATAATTACTTTTTTGAATCTGTTAGAGGACAATATGAATGTTATACCATGTTCCATTCAAACACTCAAAGGGTTATACGATATATCAGGTGTAGAAGTAGGCCAACATTTATATTGGCAAATAGGGGGTTTACAAATTCATGCCCAAGTACTTATCACTTCTTGGGTTGTAATTGCTATCTTATTAGGTTCAGTCATCATAGCTGTTCGGAATCCACAAACCATTCCGACCGACGGTCAGAATTTCTTCGAATATGTCCTTGAATTTATTCAAGACTTGAGCAAAACTCAGATTGGAGAGGGATATGGTCCTTGGGTTCCATTTATAGGAACGATGTTCCTATTTATTTTTGTTTCTAACTGGTCGGGTGCTCTTTTACCTTGGAAAATCATAAAGTTACCTCAAGGAGAGTTAGCTGCGCCCACGAATGATATAAATACTACTGTTGCTTTAGCTTTACCTACGTCAGTGGCATATTTCTATGCGGGTCTTAGCAAAAAAGGATTGGGATATTTCGGGAAATACATTCAACCAACTCCAATACTTTTACCAATTAATATTCTAGAAGATTTCACAAAACCTTTGTCTCTTAGTTTTCGACTTTTCGGGAATATATTGGCTGATGAATTAGTGGTTGTTGTTCTTGTTTCTTTAGTGCCTTCAGTAGTTCCTATACCTGTCATGTTTCTTGGATTATTTACAAGTGGTATTCAAGCTCTTATTTTTGCAACTTTGGCTGCGGCTTATATAGGCGAATCCATGGAGGGTCATCATTGACTAACTTTCGAAATAGTCTTTTTTGAAGCTTATCCCAATTCAAGCAATGCGGGGGTTCAATATAATCCACTACTGGGTTGGATAAGAAAATGCAAATAGCTACATGTATGTATATATGAAGGAAGAAAGATAGATGATATTGCAGAATTTGGAATAGAAAGAAGGGTTGGGGATCCTACTACATATATGTATATGTAATGCCTATAAGTATCAATCCTTATGTATGTTTCGAAGAATGGTTCCAGAATACGATTTCATAGAAGAAAAAGTGCAGGTGATTTACGTTATGGAAGAAGAAAAGTATATGTTATTTACTAGTTAAATAGCAATTACCCCTATCTCTTTTTTTCTAGCCCAATGCATTTAGATGGATTCCCATATCAGTCCTTTTTCTATTTTGTCTGTTATTGTGAATTGAATGAAAGAGAAAGAATAGAATATTTCTAAACAAAGAAACGCAATGACTAAAACCGTATACATATCTATTACATAAGGTAGAAAGGAAAAAACGGTATATCGAAGTAGTTCTGACAATTCAGTAATATTATGAATTCCATTTGGAGCTTTTAGCTACTTCGACCCGATATATTTTAGTGATAAATATCAAAAAAGAAAAAAATAAGTGTAGTAAAGTAAATAGTAAAATAGAAGTAGAAAGAAGTAGATTAAGTACTAATTCATTGGTTGGTTGTATCATTAACCATTTCTTTTTTTGGTGCGAGGAGCTTACCATGAATCCACTTATTTCTGCTGCTTCCGTTATTGCTGCTGGATTGGCTGTAGGGCTTGCTTCTATCGGACCTGGGGTTGGTCAAGGTACTGCTGCGGGCCAAGCCGTAGAAGGTATTGCGAGACAACCAGAAGCAGAGGGTAAAATACGAGGTACTTTATTGCTTAGTCTGGCTTTTATGGAAGCTTTAACAATTTATGGACTGGTCGTGGCATTAGCTCTTTTATTTGCAAATCCTTTTGTTTAATGTTTCATTTCATCTTAGAAGAAAAACATAACCATAACTAAGAAATTTGAGAATTCTCAAATTCCATTAAGAATAAAGAATAATAAGCGGAGTGATACAAAAAGAACTCTGTTCTTTGTTAGTCCTATCTATAAAGGGAGAGCGTATGAAAAATCTAATTGATTCTTTTGTTTCCGTGGGGCACTGGTCATCCGCTGGGAGTTTCGAGTTTAATACCGATATTTTAGCAACAAATCCAATAAATCTAAGCGTAGTGCTGGGTGTATTGATTTTTTTTGGAAAGGGAGTGTGTGCGAGTTGTTTATTTCAAGAATAGGTTGGATTTCACCGACTGCACTTTCTTTCTATTTATGTATTCTTTTTTATAGCAGAACTAGGAACAAAGGGTGCACAATCTCGACGAATTACTTCTGAATTGGATTTCATTCAGAAATCATATGTAAGAACCATAGCATTTCGTGACTAATTGGTAAATGAACTTTGATTCTCTTCTCTATCAACCAATAATGTTGAGGTCTTTTACATGGTTAAAGATCAATTGTTTGAAGTCCAGGCACAGCATAGCATGGTACTCTTTCTACCGCTAGGTTAGTACCAAAAAGGTTTAAAAATGATAAAAATAAAAAAGGAATAATTGGGAATTTATTCGATGTAGAACACTCATATGGATAAAATTAGTTGAACCATTAACTGGAAAAATGGGTATCTTCCCCCTCCACTGCCGAATCGACGACCTATGTATTGTATTTATATAAAATATTTGTATAAAAAAAGGATTTTTTGGATGAAGAAAATCGAAATATCATTCTAATAATAATGAGAATGAAGTAATGAAGTTCAGAATTCTATTCAATTCTATTTCTATTCTAATAGTATATAGAATAGGATTCTTATTTCTTTCAAATATTCTTTTTTTGAAAGAAATAAGTTCTAAATAAAGAACAAATAAAGAAACAACTTTGCTGACAATTTTTTATTTTTTGTCTGGTCTGAAGAGTCCTCCTAAGATTCTGATGTTAGATCAGTTTCGATAGCTTTGAATACGAACAGAAAAGAGAGGATAGGCTCATTCCATTCAAAGATATGGGAATGCCCATCAATCAAAGAAAAGATAAAAGAAACAATTGAGCGTGAGAGCCAAATGAATCGAAAGATTCATGTTTGGTTCGGGAAGAGATATTATAGTTGTTAAATGAATGGAAAGATAATCTACTTTCATTAAATGATTTATTAGAT